TTTTTCTTCGTAGGTGTGATCCATTGGACATAGATCCAATTTTTCAATTTTTTTGGTTCTTTAAAGTTTTTTTTTACCCCTCGAGGTGGTACCAAGATTCCACTATGGCGGAATATCTTATCCACCTCTACAGGAAAATGGAGATCTCCAGAAAAAATTTTAAGTTCAATCTTTTTTGTTTTTTTCTCCATACGGACCAATCCGCCTACTCGGCTTCTTGTATTTAACGCGATTCGTGTATCTACTCCAATAATACTATTATTTCGTACCATTATGGAACAAGATTCGGGTACAATATGCACCTCTTCGGGAATGAAAAAAAATTGATCTACTTTCGTTTGGTATTTTGGCTTGAGTTCTTTAACTTCTTCATACTCAATTAAATCCTCTTTTTTGAGGATTGAATGCACGCCTATAGCCCCGTATTTAGTAATTCCCGAGCTCTTTCTTCTGTATTGAAGATCATCAAAATAAGCAAGAATACTATTTCTACGAAAAATACCGGTTATCGGTATTTCAATTGAAATACTAGAACGAGGCTGTTGTTCTTTCTCTCGTTCTTGAATCCATTGGAATGGAATGATGAATCTATTTCTTCGCCTTTTTGCTAATAAAAATAAATCGGAATTTTTGTAGAGAATAGAAGGAAATAGAAGATTACAACGACCCCTATCTACGATTCGATGAAATTCCGAATAATGGTGAATACCGCTTTCTTTTTTATCAGAAAGAACTGAAGTACGGAATTTGTCTTTCCCTGGATCATTATTTACTGAAAAGCTAGAAATGGATTTCCGTTTGTCAGAAAGAAAATAAAGGTTCATTTGATCTTGATCTTTATGGATTGAAAAAGGGACTACATTAGATCTATATGATCCTCCTGATAATACCCATAAATGACTTGTTTGTGGTAAAAGATGTACATTACTATATGTAAAAAGGGGTGCATGATATACATCAGTACTCCAGTGCATTTCTCCCTCTAAGTTAGAATAAATATGTTTTCGAACCCTCTCTTTCAAATTCAAAGTGTATGTTCCTGCGCGAATCTCAGCAATCACTTGTTCTGATTCTACATATTGATCATTTTGAACTAAAATAAAACTTTTTGGTGGAATAGTCACGTTATGTATAATATCCTCACTTTCAATAGTTACATATAAGTCTATATAAGATAGAAAAGCGGGATGCCCATGACGTGTACGTATAGGATAAACTAAATCCTCCTGGAATTTTATTTTTCCATTAGAAGGGGCTCGTACATGTTTTGCAGTACCCCCTGTGAATACTCCACCGGTATGAAAAGTTCTTAATGTTAGTTGAGTGCCGGGTTCCCCAATAGATTGACCCGCAATAATACCCACAGCTTCTCCTAATTCGACAAGGTCACCATGAGTAGGGCTCCGACCATAACATAATCGGCATATCCAAGACGTACTATTACAAGTAAGGGGAGCTCGAATCGAGATGGGTTGTGTTTGAAAAGTTATGAATCGATTGACAAGTCCAATACCAATATCTTGATTTCGAATGGCGAGACATCGTGAGCCTATGTATATATCGTCTGCTAATACACGACCAATCAATGTTTGAATAAAAATTATTTCCGACATCATCCCATTTCGAGGACTTACAGAAATTCCTTGGCTGGTGCCACAGTCTGTTCTACGTACAACAATGTGTTGAACTACTTCAACAAGTCTGCGTGTAAGATATCCAGCATCTGATGTTCGTACAGCAGTATCTACAACTCCTTTGCGGGCTCCGTAACAAGAAATGATATATTCTGTTAAAGACAGCCCTTCGCGTAAATTGCTTTGAATAGGTAAATCAATCATTTGTCCTTGTGGATCTGACATTAATCCTCTCATACCTACTAATTGGTGCACTTGAGATGCATTTCCCCTAGCTCCCGAAAAGGACATCATATGGACTGGATTAAAAGGATCAGTCATCCGAAAATTAGGATTCATTTCTTGTCGCAAATATTCACTTGTAGCATACCATACCTCAATAGATTGTCGTAATTTTTCTACCGCGTGTACATTTCCATAATGATGATGCTTTTCCAAAACCAAACTTTGTTGTTCAGCATCTTGTACTAGCCAGCCCTTAGAAGGTATTGTTAAAAGATCATCAATTGCTAATGAAATGGATGTCGCCGTGGCTTGCCGGAACCCCAGAGTCTTTACTTGATCCAGGATATGTGATGTATATGCCATTCCGAAGTGATCTATTAATCTACTAATAAGTCGTTTAATGGCAGTTCCATCTATCGCTTTATTGTGAAAGACCAGATCGGCCTGTTCTGCCATAAGTACCTCCATATTCCGCTGAGTGAGGTTTGACAATGGGTTTGAGTCAATGATTGGAAAACTTCCTTTTCTCGATCTTCATTCGTGTAGAAATTCAGGAAAGAACTAAAGAACTAGGGTCCTAGTTGAACCCGAGGGACTGAACTCGAATTCACACTGATTTAATAGAACCATTTAGTTTGGCT